GTTAATGTAGCTTAATAACTTAAAGCAAGACACTGAAAATGTCTAGATGGGTAACTTCTACCCCATAAGCACATAGGTTTGGTCCTAGCCTTTCCATTAGCTCTCAGTAAAATTACACATGCAAGTATCCACAACCCTGTGAAAATGCCCTCTAGATTATAATAACATGAGGAGCGAGCATCAAGCACGCACACGCAGCTCAAAACGCTTTGCTCAGCCACGCCCCCACGGGAAACAGCAGTGATAAACCTTTAGCAATAAACGAAAGTTTAACTAAGTTATACTGATTATTAGAGTTGGTCAATTTCGTGCCAGCCACCGCGGCCATACGATTAACTCAAGTTAATAGAGTACGGCGTAAGGAGTGTTTAAGATTATACTTTCAATAAAGCTAACCTATAACTAAGTCGTAAAAAACCCTGGTTATGGTAAAATATTCTACGAAAGTGGCTTTAATACCCTGAATACACTAAAGCTAAGGCACAAACTGGGATTAGATACCCCACTATGCTTAGCCCTAAACCTCAATAATTTAATCAACAAATTTATTCGCCAGAACACTACAAGCAACAGCTTGAAACTCAAAGGACCTGGCGGTGCTTTACATCCATCTAGAGGAGCCTGTTCTATAATCGATATACCCCGATAGACCTTACCACCTCTTGCCCCCAGCCTGTATACCGCCATCTTCAGCAAACTCCCTAAAGATCGCAAAGTAAGCAGAAGTATTACCATAAAAACGTTAGGTCAAGGTGCAGCCAATGGGGTGGAAAGAAATGGGCTACATTTTCTAAATCAGAAAATTACACGACAACCTTTATGAAATCTAAAGGTCCAAGGTGGATTTAGCAGTAAATCAAGAATAGAGAGCTTGATTGAAACAAGGCCATTAAGCACGCACACACCGCCCGTCACCCTCCTCAAACATCACACAAAGTATTTTAATAGCTAAATCACTACATATTGATATAGAGGGGATAAGTCGTAACATGGTAAGCGTACTGGAAAGTGCGCTTGGGTAAATCAAAGTGTAGCTTAAATCAAAGCATCCAGCTTACACCCGGAAGATCTCACCCACCAACGATCACTTTGAGCCAACTCTAGCCCAAGCCCCATATAACTGTACTACCTACAATACTACAACCAAACCATTTACTTACTATAAAAGTATAGGCGATAGAAATTTCACCCTAGGCGCAATAGATATAGTACCGCAAGGGAAAGACAAAAACTTAATAAAGCACAAAAAAGCAAAGACAAACCCTTCTACCTTCTGCATAATGAATTAACTAGAAATAACTTTATATAGAGAACTTCAATAATGCCCCCCGAAACCAAGCGAGCTACCCAAAGACAGCCAAAAGAGCACACCCGTCTATGTGGCAAAATAGTGGGAAGATCTATGGGTAGTGGTGATAAACCTATCGAGCCTGGTGATAGCTGGTTGTCCAAGACAGAATCTCAGTTCAACCTTAAATTTATTTACAGATCCACTAATCTTCTCGTAAATTTAATTGTTAGTCTAAAGAGGGACAGCTCTTTAGACTTTAGGAAATAACCTTTTATAGAGAGTAAGACATCCCACCACTACAGTTGGCCTAAAAGCAGCCATCAATTAAGAGTGCGTTCAAGCTCAATACCTAATCATCCTTGATCCTACTAATAACACCAAACTCCTATAACACATTGGACTAATCTATTACCCAATAGAAGCAACAATGTTAGTATAAGTAACATGAAATTATTCTCCTCGCATAAACTTATCTCAGACCGAAACAACCACTGCTAGTTAACAGTCCAATCACCATACACTATATCTTAACATAACATTACCTAAACTGTTAACCCAACACAGGTATGCATCCAGGAAAGATCAAAAGAAGTAAGAGGAACTCGGCAAACTCCACCCCCGCCTGTTTACCAAAAACATCACCTCTAGCATTACTAGTATTAGAGGCACTGCCTGCCCGGTGACACATGTTTAACGGCCGCGGTACCCTGACCGTGCAAAGGTAGCATAATCACTTGTTCTCTAAATAAGGACTTGTATGAATGGCCACACGAGGGTTCAACTGTCTTTTACTTCCAATCAGTGAAATTGACCTATCCGTGAAGAGGCGGATATAACTTAATAAGACGAGAAGACCCTATGGAGCTTAAATTTAATAGTACAAACTAACAATTTAAAAACCAACAGGCAGCAACCCACCGTCCATGTACTATGAATTTTGGTTGGGGTAACCTCGGAGTATAATATAGCCTCCGAAAAAACATATACCAAGACCTCACCAGTCTAAGTAAATATATACACCTATTGACCCAATAACTTGATCAACGGACTAAGTTACCCTAGGGATAACAGCGCAATCCTATTTTAGAGTCCATATCGACAATAGGGTTTACGACCTCGATGTTGGATCAAGACATCCTAATGGTGCAGCCGCTATTAAGGGTTCGTTTGTTCAACGATTAAAGTCTTACGTGATCTGAGTTCAGACCGGAGAAATCCAGGTCGGTTTCTATCTATTAAATATTTCTCCCAGTACGAAAGGACAAGAGAAATAGAGCCCACTTCACAAAGCGCCCTCACAAATCGAATGACCATTATCTCAATTCCATAAACTACTACCCCACCCCCAGAGTAGGGATCGTTAAGATGGCAGAGCCCGGTAATTGCATAAAACTTAAAACTTTATAACCAGAGGTTCAACTCCTCTTCTTAACAACGTGTTTATAATTAATTTACTCCTGCTAATTATCCCTGCCTTAATTGCCATAGCATTTTTAACACTCATAGAACGGAAGATCTTGGGCTATATACAATTTCGAAAGGGCCCTAACATAGTGGGCCCCTACGGAGTACTTCAACCATTCGCGGATGCAATAAAACTTTTTACAAAAGAACCACTACTACCCACCACATCTACTACAACCCTATATGTGATTGCCCCAACCCTAGCCCTCTCCATCGCCCTCCTTATATGAAGCCCTCTTCCCATACCATATCCCCTAATTAACTTCAACCTAGGCCTCCTATTTATATTAGCAACATCAAGCCTAGCCGTCTATTCAATCTTATGGTCCGGATGAGCATCCAACTCAAACTACGCACTAATCGGCGCATTACGAGCAGTAGCCCAAACAATTTCATACGAAGTCACCCTAGCTATCATTCTACTATCAACCCTACTAATAAGCGGCTCATTCAACTTACATTCACTTATCTCAACACAAGAACGCTCCTGACTCTTATTACCATCATGACCTTTAGCAATAATATGATATATTTCCACACTAGCAGAAACCAATCGAGCTCCCTTCGACCTAACAGAAGGCGAATCAGAACTAGTTTCAGGATTCAACATTGAATATGCCGCAGGTTCATTTGCTCTCTTCTTTATAGCAGAATATATAAACATTATTATAATAAACGCCCTAACCACCACCGTCTTCTTAGCTACACCCTATAGTATAAACCTACCAGAACTCTATACAATAAACTTTATAACCAAAGCCCTTCTATTAACTATTTTATTTTTATGAATTCGAACATCATATCCTCGATTCCGCTATGACCAACTAATACACCTTCTATGAAAAAACTTTTTACCCCTCACACTAGCACTATGCATATGATATGTCTCAATACCATCTCTAATATCTGGCATCCCACCACAAACATAAGAAATATGTCTGACAAAAGAGTTACTTTGATAGAGTAAATCATAGAGGTATAAATCCCCTTATTTCTAGAACTATAGGAGTTGAACCTATACCTGAGAACTCAAAACTCTCCGTGCTACCTTCTACACCATATTCTAACTAGTAAGGTCAGCTAAATAAGCTATCGGGCCCATACCCCGAAAATGTTGGTTAAACCCCTCCCGTACTAACATCAACCCTCTAGCCCACCTTATTATTTCCCTCACTGTCCTAGCAGGAACCGTAATTACAATATTAAGCTCACACTGATTCCTAATCTGAGTAGGTCTAGAATTAAATATACTAGCCATCGTACCCTTGCTAGCCAAAAACACAAACCCCCGCTCCACAGAAGCAGCCACCAAATATTTTCTAACACAAGCAACCGCATCCATACTCCTACTAATAACCATTTACCTAAATAATCTATTTTCCGGACAATGAACAATTTATCCATCCCTAAATCAAACCCTCGCTACAATAATATTTATTGCCCTAACAATAAAATTAGGAATAGCCCCTCTTCACTTCTGACTACCAGAAGTAACCCAAGGCATCCCTCTAATCCCTGCCATACTTATTCTCACATGACAAAAACTAGCCCCCTTATCTATTATACTCCAAATCTTCCCATCAATTGACACCAATACCCTACTAACAATCTCAATCTTATCTATCATAATTGGCAGCTGAGGCGGACTTAACCAAACACAATTACGTAAAATTCTAGCTTACTCCTCAATCACCCATATAGGATGAATAATAGCAGTACTACATTACGACCCAAATATTACAATCCTGACTCTACTCATTTACATCCTTCTAACAATCTCCACATTCATAACCTTTTACCTAAACTCAAACATAACAACTCTATCGCTATCACACACCTGAAATAAACTTACATGAGTAATACCTATAATCCCATTAATAATGATATCCCTAGGGGGCCTACCCCCACTAACAGGCTTTTCCCCCAAATGAGCAATCATACAAGAACTTACAAAAAGTAATAACCTTATTATTCCCCTCACTATAGCCATACTCACGCTAATAAATCTATACTTCTACATACGCCTGACGTACTCCATCTCAATAACAATATTCCCCACATCCAACAACACAAAAATTAACTGACAACTAAAACATATAAAACTCTCACCACTTCTCCCCCCACTCATAATTTCTTCCACCCTTCTATTACCCTCAACCCCACTAATACTAATAACTTAGAAATTTAGGTTAACAAGACCAAGAGCCTTCAAAGCTCTAAGCAAGTAATTTTACTTAATTTCTGCACCATGCTAAGGACTGCAAAACTACACTTTGCATCAACTGAACGCAAATCAATTACTTTTATTAAGCTAAGCCCTTCCTAGACTGATGGGACTCTAACCCACAAAAATTTAGTTAACAGCTAAATAACCTAATCAACTGGCTTCAATCTACTTCTCCCGCCGTTAGGAAAAAAAGGCGGGAGAAGCCCCGGCAGAATTGAAGCTGCTTCTTTGAATTTGCAATTCAATATGATAAATCACCTCAGAGCTGGCAAAAAGAGGACTTCCTCTGTCTTTAGATTTACAGTCTAATGCTTACTCAGCCATTTTACCCCTCCTACCTATGTTCATAAACCGCTGATTATTTTCAACTAACCATAAAGATATCGGAACACTATATTTACTATTTGGCGCATGGGCAGGGGCAGTAGGAACAGCCCTAAGTCTCCTAATTCGAACAGAACTCGGTCAGCCTGGAAGTTTATTAGAAGACGACCATATTTATAACGTTATCGTTACCTCTCACGCATTTATCATAATTTTCTTCATAGTAATGCCAATTATAATCGGGGGCTTTGGAAACTGACTTGTCCCCCTAATAATTGGTTCCCCCGATATAGCATTCCCTCGAATAAATAATATAAGCTTCTGACTTCTACCCCCATCCCTTCTTCTACTACTCGCATCCTCAACCCTAGAAGCCGGAGCCGGTACTGGTTGAACAGTCTACCCCCCTCTAGCGGGAAATATATCACATCCAGGAGCCTCTGTAGACCTCACTATTTTTTCACTCCACCTGGCTGGTATTTCTTCCATTCTAGGGGCTATTAATTTTATCACAACAATTATTAATATAAAACCCCCAGCCATAACCCAGTATCAAACACCTTTATTTGTCTGATCTGTCCTTATTACAGCAGTCTTACTACTTCTGTCTCTTCCAGTTCTGGCTGCCGGAATTACCATATTACTAACAGACCGCAATCTTAATACTACATTCTTCGATCCTGCTGGTGGTGGGGACCCTATTCTATACCAGCACCTGTTCTGATTTTTTGGACATCCTGAAGTATATATTCTCATTCTTCCAGGCTTCGGAATAATTTCACATATTGTAACATATTACTCTAACAAAAAAGAACCATTCGGGTATATGGGGATAGTATGAGCCATAATATCAATTGGTTTCCTGGGGTTTATTGTATGAGCCCACCACATATTTACTGTGGGCATAGACGTAGACACACGTGCATACTTCACATCAGCCACTATAATTATTGCCATTCCTACAGGAGTAAAAGTATTTAGTTGATTAGCTACACTGCACGGCGGCAATGTCAAATGGTCTCCCGCAATACTATGAGCTCTGGGCTTTATCTTCCTTTTTACCGTAGGTGGACTAACAGGAATTGTATTAGCCAACTCATCATTAGACATCGTCCTACATGACACATACTATGTAGTAGCCCACTTTCATTACGTTCTATCCATAGGAGCAGTATTCGCCATTATGGGAGGTTTCATCCACTGATTCCCATTGTTCTCTGGTTATACTCTCGACCAAACCTATGCTAAAATTCACTTTACCATTATATTTGTAGGCGTGAATCTAACCTTTTTCCCACAACACTTTCTTGGCCTATCTGGAATGCCCCGACGGTATTCAGATTACCCTGATGCATACACTACATGAAATATCGTATCATCTGTAGGCTCATTTATTTCATTAACAGCAGTTATCCTAATAATTTTTATAATTTGAGAAGCCTTTTCCTCAAAACGAAAAGTCTTGACCGTTGAACAACTAACTACCAATCTAGAATGACTCTATGGCTGCCCTCCTCCTTATCACACATTTGAAGAGCCTACCTATGTAAAATCTTTAAGCGAAAAAGGAAGGATTTGAACCCCCAAAAATTGGTTTCAAGCCAATCCCATAGACCCTATGACTTTTTCAATGAGATATTAGTAAAAAATTACATAACTTTGTCAAAGTTAAATTATAGATCAAACCCTATATATCTTAATGGCACACCCAGCCCAACTAGGCCTACAAAACGCTACATCCCCTATCATAGAAGAACTTATCGCTTTCCACGACCATGCCCTTATAATTATTTTCCTAATTAGCTCACTAGTACTATATGTTATTTCCCTAATGCTCACAACTAAATTAACCCACACCAGCACAATAAATGCCCAAGAAATTGAAATAATTTGAACCATTCTACCTGCAATTATCCTTATTATAATTGCTCTTCCATCCCTACGCATCTTATATATAACAGATGAATTTAACAAACCCTACTTAACTCTTAAAGCCATTGGCCACCAATGATACTGAAGTTACGAATATTCAGACTATGAGGACCTAGCCTTCGACTCCTACATCACTCCTACATACTTTCTCGAACCTGGGGAATTCCGACTCCTTGAAGTAGACAACCGAACAACTCTACCCATAGAAGCAGATATCCGTATACTAATCTCATCACAAGACGTATTGCACTCATGAGCCGTCCCATCACTAGGCGTTAAAGCAGATGCAATCCCTGGACGCTTAAATCAAGCTATACTGGCCTCCATACGACCAGGCCTATTTTACGGGCAATGCTCAGAAATTTGCGGATCAAACCATAGCTTTATGCCCATTGTCCTAGAATTTATTTATTTCCAAGACTTCGAAGTGTGAGCCTCATACTTATACATCGTATCACTGTAAAGCTATATAGCATTAACCTTTTAAGTTAAAGATTGAGAGTATCCCTCTCTACAGTGAGTGCCTCAACTGGACATATCACCGTGACCAATAGTAATTATATCAATAATTTTAACCCTATTCTACATTACTCAATTAAAAATTCTAAACTTTACTTTCCATGTCACCCCATCATCAAAACTAACTATACCACATAAACACAAGACAACCTGAGAACTAAAATGAACCAAAATTTATTTGCCTCCTTCAATGTACCAATAATACTAGGAATCCCCCTAGTTACACTAATCATTCTATTTCCCACCATGCTAATTTCATCCCCTAATAAACTAATCAACAATCGACTCTCCTCTCTTCAACAATGACTAATCCAACTTACACTAAAACAAATAATAACAGTCCATAGTACTAAAGGACGAACTTGATCCCTTATGCTCATAGCCCTAATCATTTTCATCGCCCTAAACAATCTCCTCGGAATAACACCCTACGCATTCACACCAACCACCCAGCTATCAATAAACTTAGCTATAGCAATCTCCCTATGAGCAGCCACCGTACTAACAGGACTTCGATTTAAAACAAAAGCATCTCTCGCCCATTTTTTACCCCAAGGAACACCCATACCACTTATCCCTATACTAGTCGTCATTGAAACAATCAGCCTTTTCATCCAACCAATTGCACTAGCCGTACGACTAACAGCCAATATTACAGCAGGTCACCTGCTAATACATTTACTTGGGGACACCACACTAACCCTTCTATCCTCCTACACCTCCTCTTCCATAATTACAATTGTTATCATTATCTTACTTATTATACTAGAACTAGGTGTAGCCCTAATCCAAGCCTATGTTTTTACACTCTTAGTAAGTCTCTACCTACACGATAACTCATAATGACCCACCAAACACATGCCTACCATATAGTCAACCCAAGCCCCTGACCACTAACAGGAGCCTTATCAGCTTTCTTACTAACTTCTGGCCTGGCCATATGATTCCACTTTTATTATATCCCCCTTCTTGCCACAGGACTACTAGCCAGCGCATTAACAATATTTCAATGATGACGAGATGTGGTACGAGAAGGCACATATCAAGGCCACCATACCATGCCTGTCCAAAAAGGCCTCCGATACGGAATAGTCCTATTTATTATCTCAGAAATCTTCTTTTTTGCTGGCTTCTTCTGAGCATTTTATCACTCCAGCCTAGCCCCAACCCCACAAACAGGAGGACATTGACCTCCAACAGGCATTTTTCCCCTTAACCCAATAGAAGTGCCACTTCTAAATACAGCCATTCTATTAGCATCAGGAGTTACAATTACTTGAGCACACCACAGCCTAATAGAAGCCAACCGAAAAGAATCAATTCAGGCACTAGCCCTAACTATTATATTAGGTATTTATTTTACATGTTTACAACTATCAGAATACTCTGAAGCCTCTTTCACTATCTCCGATGGAATTTATGGATCAACATTCTTTGTAGCCACAGGCTTTCACGGCCTCCACGTCATTATTGGGACCACATTCCTTACAACCTGCTACGTTCGCCAACAACTATTTCATTTTACTACCAACCACCACTTTGGCTTCGAAGCCGCTGCATGATATTGACACTTCGTAGACGTAGTATGATTATTCCTCTATATTTCTATCTATTGATGAGGATCCTACTCTCTTAGTATAAATAGTACCATTGACTTCCAATCAATAAGCCTTGATAAACTCAAGAGAGAGTAATTAATTTAACATTAACACTAGCGACTAACACCCTCCTAGCCCTATTACTAATTACAATTACATTTTGACTACCACAATTAAATACTTACACAGAAAAATTCAACCCCTATGAATGCGGGTTTGATCCCACAACCTCAGCCCACTTACCCTTCTCTATAAAATTTTTTCTAGTAGCCATCACATTCCTCCTCTTTGACCTAGAAATTGCCCTACTACTACCCCTCCCATGAGCAACCCAAACAAACAACCTAATATTAACAATTAATACAATCCTTACTTTAATTATTATTCTAGCACTAGGACTAGCCTATGAGTGGACTCAAAAGGGATTAGACTGAGTTGAATTGGTATATAGTTTAATCAAAACAAATGATTTCGACTCATTAGATTATGATAAATCATATCTACCAAGTGCCTTTCATTTACATCAACACCTCATTAGCATATTTTATATCTCTACTAGGACTATTAATCTACCGATCACATCTAATGTCGTCCCTACTATGCTTGGAAGGTATAATACTATCACTATTCATTATAGCCACACTTACAACCCTAAATATGCATTTTATACTGATATGTATGATACCCATCACCCTTCTAGTATTCGCCGCATGTGAGGCCGCAGTAGGATTAGCCTTACTAGTTCTAATTTCCAACCTATACGGCCTAGACTATGTACAAAACCTAAACCTACTTCAATGCTAAAAATTATTATACCCACAATTATGCTACTTCCAATAATATGACTTTCAAAAAACCATATAATCTGAATTAATACAATAATATGCAGCTTACTAATCAGTGCCCTAACCCCCTTACTCTTATACCTACCAAATAACTTATGCAACCTATCATTAAATTTCTTCTCAGATCCACTAACATCACCCCTCCTAACTTTAACAGCCTGATTACTACCCCTAATAATTTTAGCAACCCAACAACATCTCCACAACAATCCCCTTCCACGAAAAAAACTATATATCTCAATACTTATCCTCCTACAAATCTCTTTAATCATAACATTTACAGCCTCAGAACTAATTTTATTCTACATCCTATTCGAAACCACCCTAATCCCCACCCTAATTATTATCACTCGCTGAGGGTATCAACCAGAACGCCTCAATGCCGGCTCATATTTTTTATTCTACACACTAGCAGGGTCTCTCCCACTACTCATCACACTCCTTTATTACTTAAGCAATTTAGGATCATTAAATATTCTAATAATAATTAATACCAAAGAAATACTGCTATCCTGAACCAACAATATCATATGGTTAGGTTGCATAATAGCCTTTATAGTCAAAATACCCTTATACGGACTTCACCTATGGCTACCTAAAGCCCACGTTGAAGCTCCAATTGCTGGCTCAATAGTACTTGCAGCAATCCTACTAAAACTTGGTGGTTACGGTATAATACGAATTACCCCTATCCTCAACCCCCTAACAGAAAAAATAGGTTACCCCTTTCTCATTTTATCCCTATGAGGCATAATTATAACAAGCTCAATCTGCTTACGACAAGCTGACCTGAAATCACTCATCGCTTACTCCTCTGTAAGCCACATAGCACTTGTTATTTTAGCTATCCTCATTCAAACCCCTTGAAGCTTTACCGGTGCAATAATCCTTATAATCGCCCATGGACTTACCTCATCCCTATTATTCTGTCTAGCAAACTCAAACTATGAACGAATTCACAGCCGAACTATGATATTTACCCGAGGTCTCCAGGCACTATTTCCACTACTAGCCCTTTGATGACTCCTGGCAAACCTCGCCAACCTCGCCTTACCTCCAACCATTAACCTAATAGGAGAACTATTCACAATCTTAGCCTCCTTCTCCTGATCTAACTTTACTATTATATTCACAGGGTTTAATATACTAATTACAGCCTTATACTCACTTCACATATTTACCTCAACACAACGAGGACCACTAACATACAGCACTAGTAATATTAAACCCCTCTTCACACGAGAAAATACATTAATACTAATGCATACAGCACCAATACTTCTCCTCACCCTTAATCCCAAAGCGATCATAGGGTTGACACTTTGTAGCTATAGTTTAACAAAAACATTAGATTGTGAATCTAACAATAGAGGCTTACAACTTCTTACCTACCGAGAAAGCACGCAAGAACTGCTAATTCATGCCCCCAAGCTTAATAACTTGGCTTTCTCAACTTTTAAAGGATAGCAGTTATCCATTGGTCTTAGGAGCCAAAAACATTGGTGCAACTCCAAATAAAAGTAAATGCACTCCTCCATAATATTATTAATGCTAGCCCCCCTATTAATACCCATCATAATTACCCTAATCAAACCCCATAAAAACATCTTGTACCCACACTATGTAAAATTGGCCATCATCTACGCTCTCACCATTAGCATTTTAACTATAACAATATTTATCTTTACAGGCCAAGAGTCTATTATCTCAAACTGACACTGAATAACAATCCATACCATTAAATTATCCTTAAGCTTTAAATTAGATTTTTTCTCCATCGTATTTGCCCCCGTAGCACTATTCGTCACCTGATCAATTGTAGAATTTTCAACATGATATATGAACTCAGACCCCAGCATTAACCAATTCCTCAAATATCTACTCATTTTCCTTATCACCATGCTAATTCTAATTACCGCTAACAACCTATTTCAACTCTTCATTGGATGAGAAGGAATAGGCATTATATCCTTCCTATTAATCAGCTGGTGGTACGGCCGATCAGACGCCAACACAGCAGCCCTTCAAGCAATCCTATACAATCGTATCGGAGACATCGGCCTTATCTTAGCAATAACATGATTCTTCATATTTTCAAACTCATGAGATTTTCAACAAATATTTATCCTCAACCCCAACCCAGACCCCTTCCCCTTAGTAAGCCTTCTCCTAGCAGCAACAGGAAAATCAGCCCAATTTGGCCTCCACCCATGACTACCCTCCGCTATAGAAGGACCCACACCAGTCTCAGCACTACTTCACTCCAGCACAATAGTTGTTGCCGGAATCTTCTTAATTATCCGCTTTCATCCCTTAATTGAAAGCAATTCATCCATTCAAACACTCACATTATCACTAGGAGCCATTACTACCTTATTTACAGCAATCTGTGCCCTTACACAAAATGACATGAAAAAAATCGTAGCCTTCTCAACTTCAAGCCAACTTGGTCTTATAATAGTAACAGTAGGCATTAACCAACCACATTTAGCCTTCCTTCACATCTGTACCCACGCTTTCTTCAAGGCCATGTTATTTCTATCTGCAGGATCTATTATTCACAGCCTTAATAATGAGCAAGACATCCGAAAAATAGGAGGCCTATTTAAAATATTACCATTTACTGCTTCTTCCCTAATCATTGGCAGCCTTGCACTCATAGGCATGCCCTTCCTCACGGGCTTCTACTCAAAAGACCTAATCATCGAAACCGCTAATATGTCGTATACCAACGCCTGAGCCCTTACAATTACCCTACTAGCAACCTCCCTCACAGCCATATACAGCATTCGCATTATTTTCTACACCCTAACAGGACACCCCCGATTCACACCCCTTATCCTAATTAATGAAAATAACCCCTCACTAATAAACCCTATCAACCGCTTAGCAATGGGCAGCATCTTCGCCGGATTTCTTATTTCCAACTGCATCCCCCCTACCTCACACCCCCAAGTCACTATACCAAACCACCTTAAATTAGCAGCCTTAGGCGTAACTATTTTAGGACTTCTTATAGCAATAGAACTTAACCTTATAACCAATAATATAAAATTAAGCACCCCAGTAAAATCCTTCTACTTCTCCAATATACTAGGCTTCTACTCAATTACTACCCATCGATCAAACCCCCACTCAAGCTTAACCGCAAGTCAAAACTTTACCTCAACCTTATTAGACCTATTCTGATTAGAAAAATCCATACCAAAAATAACGACACAAACTCAAATCTCAATTTCTACAACAACATCGACCCAAAAAGGCCTAATCAAGCTCTACTTTTTATCATTCTTTATCCCACCCGCCCTGACATTACTATTAATTATTTAACCTCCACCACGAGTAAGCTCAATCGCAATATGTATACCCATAAACAACGCCCAACAAGTAACTAAAACAACTCAAACACCATAATTATACAAAGCAGCAGCACCTGTGGGATCTTCACGAATTAATCCTGGCCCATCACCTTCATAAATTATTCAACTAGATACAGTCTTATAATTAACAGTGACTTCTACCGTTTTATTAGGATCCCCACCCAATAAAGCTACCATACCTATCTCCATTACTAAGCCCAAAATAAAAACTCCTAAGATATCAATGCTTGACACCCATGTCTCAGGATGCTCATCAATTGCCATCGCCGCAGTATAACCAAAAACAACCATTATGCCGCCTAAATAAACTAAAAAAACTATAAGCCCTATATAAGACCCACCAAAACATAATGTAATTGCACAACCCACAGCACCACTAAAAATCAACACTAACCCTCCATAAATAGGTGAAGGCTTAGAAGAAAACCCTACAAACCCTATCACTAAAACAATACTTAATGAAAATAAAGCATACATCATTATTCCCACATGGACTATAACCATGACTAATGATATGAAAAACCATTGTTGTATTTCAACTATAAGAATCTTAATGACTACCCCCCGCAAGACACATCCACTAACAAAAATCATTAACAACTCATTCATTGATCTCCCCACACCATCCAACATTTCCGCCTGATGAAATTTCGGCTCACTCCTAGGTATTTGCCTAATTATCCAAATCACTACAGGTCTATTCCTAGCCATACATTATACACCAGACACTTCAACTGCCTTTTCCTCAGTCGCCCACATCACCCGAGACGTCAACTACGGCTGAATAATCCGCTACCTACACGCCAACGGCGCTTCCATATTCTTCATCTGCCTATTCCTCCACATTGGCCGAGGCTTATATTATGGGTCATTCCTTTTTCTGAAGACCTGAAACGTCGGTATTATCCTCCTACTCACAACCATAGCCACAGCATTCATAGGCTACGTCCTCCCATGAGGCCAAATATCATTCTGAGGGGCCACAGTAATTACAAACCTTCTGTCAGCCATCCCATACATCGGATCTGACCTCGTACAATGAATCTGAGGTGGGTTCTCAGTAGATAAAGCCACCCTCACACGATTTTTCACCTTTCACTTTATTTTACCCTTTATCATTGCTGCCCTAGCAACTATCCACCTCTTGTTTCTGCATGAGACAGGATCAAGTAACCCATCAGGAATGGCATCAGACCTCGACAAAATCACATTTCACCCCTACTACACAACCAAAGACATCCTAGGCCTAATTATTCTCCTCCTATGTCTAATAAGCCTAACCCTATTTTCACCTGACCTTCTAACCGACCCAGATAATTACACACTAGCTAACCCCCTCAACACCCCACCCCACATTAAACCAGAATGATACTTCCTATTTACATACGCAATCCTACGATCTATCCCCAACAAATTAGGAGGCGTCCTAGCCCTAATACTCTCCATCCTAATTCTTATAATTATCCCCACCCTCCACCTATCAAAGCAACAAAGCATAGGATTCCGACCTATCACCCAAATCCTATTCTGAACCCTAGTAGCCGACCTATTCACACTCACATGAATCGGGAGCCAACCAGTTGAATACCCCTTCATAACTATCGGCCAAACCGCATCCATCATATACTTTCTAATTATCATTACACTTATTCCCCTCTCCGCCCTAATTGAAAACAAATTACTTAAATGATAAACGTCTTTGTAGTATAACACAATACCCTGGTCTTGTAAACCAGAGATGGAGAACTCTCTCCCCAAGACATCTCAGGGAAAGAATCCTCCATTCTACCTTCAACACCCAAAGCTGAAATTCTAATCTTAAACTACCCCCTGAATATTTAACCAACCTATATTATTGAAAGCCCTACCATAAAGTACCTCACAGGTAAATTAAACATCCCACCCGTATGTAATTAGTGCATTATTGCTTGTCCCCATGAATAATACATAGTACTGAGAATGCTTGATCATACATAGTACATCACCCATAAACATGCATTAAAACATCCTCAACATGCTTACAAGCACGGATTATAGGTCTACAAGCAACCATAGCACATATAATGTAGGAAGTACTACAAACACTTACCCGGGACACGGATATTGTACAGCACATAAATCCATAACAGTACATAGCACATTAATCTATTGATCGTACATAAACAGCATACAGCACTCGGTAAGTTCTCTTCAATACGGATATCCCCCAGGTATTGTTTAGTCTCTTAATCTACCATCCTCCGTGAAACCAACAACCCGCCCACATTTTGCCGCTCTTCTCGCTCCGGGCCCATATAGACAGGGCTTGGTTATACTGAAACTATATCTGGCATTTGGTTCCTACCTCAGGGCCATACCTTCAAAACTGTGCATATGTTCCTCTTAAATAAGACATCACGATGGTGTGGCGCTATCACCCTCTTAACCTGGTCAGGAATGCACGCGGAGGGCCTCCATGGGGGAGGGTTATGTACTCCTCAGCATTGCCGTAGGCTGGAGGAAAAGGTTCCAACGATAGTCCTGTGGCGTCTGGATGTGATTTGCCAGGCTTTATGCTGTCATCGCGCCTCTGATTGAATGTCTTGGCCCCCATCCCGACCACTAAGGTGTTATTCAGTCAATGGTTACAGGACATAATAAACAACTTTACCAGCACCACGCCCAAAATTACCCACCCATCACCAAAAATTTAGCCCTTAAAATCAGACACACCTGACTAAACTTTCTGAGGCGCGTATCGTAAAGAGACATCCCCCTACCAACATATTCACTATTTAATACTTAAAAGACACACAAACCCTACAACCCCACACAATCCGACAAATAATATTACCCCTGATTACTTCCCACGCACCTAGATCATACCCTTCAGAAAGCATACTTATATTTGTACAATAAAAATTAAATCTAACAAATCATTGCCCGGACATACTATATTAA